AAAAGAAAATCAAGAAGACGTGCCGTTGGAGCATCAGATTCGTTCAAGAAAAGCCAGACGTGTAGTGATTTTTACTAATAACCAACAGAATAACGATACTAATACCAAGGATACTAATAATCCTGATCAAACAGACGAAGTGGCTTTGATACGTTATTCACAACAATCGGATTTTCGTCGAGACATAATCAAAGGTTCTATGCGCGCTCAAAGGCGTAAAACGGTTATTTGGGAACTGTTTCAAGCAAATGCACATTCTCTTCTTTTTCTAGACAGAATCAAAAAATCCCCCCTTGTTTCTTTTGATATCTCCAGACTAATGAAACTCATTTTTAGAAATTGGATGGGTAAAAAGGAAGAATTACAAATTTTAGATTATACCGAAGAACAAATAAAAGAAGTGGAGAAAAAAGAGGAGAACAAAAGAAAGGAGAAAGCACGGATAGAAATAGCAGAAGCCTGGGATACCATCCCGTTGGCTCAAGTAATAAGAGGTTCTATGTTAGTAACTCAATCAATTCTTAGAAAATCTATTATATTACCTTCATTAATAATAGCTAAAAATATTGGACGTATGTTATTATTGCAATTTCCTGAGTGGTCTGAGGATTTAAAGGAATGGAATAGAGAAATGCATGTTAAATGCACCTATAACGGTGTTCAATTATCAGAAACAGAATTTCCGAAAAATTGGTTAATAGACGGTATTCAGATAAAGATCTTATTTCCTTTCTATCTGAAACCTTGGCACAAATCTAAGCTACGATCCTCTCATAGAGATCTAATGAAAAAGAAAGGAAAAGGGCAAACAGATGATTTTTGCTTTTTAACAGTTTGGGGAATGGAAGCTAACCTTCCTTTTGGTTCTCCCCGAAAACGGCCTTCTTTTTTTGAACCCATTTTTAAGAAACTCGAAAAAAAAATTGTAAAATTAAAAAAGAAGTATTTTCTAGTTCTAAAATTTTTAAAAGAAAGAACAAAATTCTTTATAAGAGTTTCAAAAGAAACAAAAAAATGGATTATCAAAAGCGTTCTATTTATAAAAAAAATAAACAAAGAACTTTCAAAAGTTAATCCAATTCTATTATTTAGATCGAGAGAAGTAGATGAATCGAAGGAAACTAAAAAAGAAAAAGATTCTATAATCAATAATCAGATAATTCATGAATCATTTAGTCAAATTCGACCTACGAATTGGACAAATTATTCATTAACAGAAAAAAAAATGAAAGATCTAACTGATAGAACAAGCACAATTCGAACTCAAATAGAAAGAATTACAAAAGAGAAAAAAAAAGAAACTCCAGTCAAAAATATTAGTCCTAACAAAAGAAGTTATAATGTTAGAAAATTAGAATCACCAAAAACTATTTGGCAAATATTAAAAAGAAGAAATGTTCGATTAATCCGTAAATTACATTATTTTATAAAATTTTTCATTGAAAAGATATACATAGATATCTTTCTATCTATCATTAATATTCCCAGAATCAATACCCAACTTTTTCTTGAATCAACAAAAAAAATTATTGATAAATACATTTACAATACTGAAATAAGTCACGAAAGAATTGATAAAACAAATCAAAAGAAAATTGACTTTATTTCCAATATAAAAAAGTCTAATATTAGTAATAATCAAAATTCAAAGATTTTTTGTGACTTATCCTCCTTGTCACAAGCATATGTATTTTACAAATTATCACAAACACAAATTATTAACTTGTATAAGTTAAGATCTGTTCTGCAATATCACGGAACATCTTTTTTTCTTAAAAATGGAATAAAGAATTTTTTTGGAACAAAAGGCATATTTCATTCCGAATTAAATCATAAGAAACTTCGGAATTCTGGAATGAATGAATGGAAAAATTGGTTAAGAGATCAGTATCAATACAATTTATCTCAGATTAGATGGTCTAGATTAATACCACCAAAATGGCGAAATAGAGTCAAGCAACGTCGTACAGCTCAAAATAATAAGGATTTAAACAAACGGGATTCATATGAAAAAGGCCAATTAATGCATTACAACAAACAAACTGATTATGGAGTATATTCATTACCAAATCAAAAAGATAATTTTAAAAAATACTATAGATATCATCTTTTATCATATAAATCTATTAATTATGAAAATAAGAAGACCTCATATATTTATGGATCACCATTACAAGGAAATAAGAACCAAGAAATTTCTTATAATTACAACACACATAAACACCAATTATTTGATATGCTCGGAGGTACCCCTATAAATAATTATTTAGGAGAGGGTGATATTATGTATATGGATAAAAACCTGGATAGAAAATATTTTGATTGGAAAATTCTCAATTTTTGTCTTAGAAAAAAAGTCGATATTGAAGCATGGATCAAGCTCGATACCAACAATAATAAAAATACTAAAAGCACCATTAATAATTATCAAATAATTGATAAAATTGATAAGATAGGTCTTTTTTATCTTACGATTCATCAAAATCAAGAAATCAACCCA